CTCTTTTATTAGTTTGAATATTAGTTTGAAGAGCAGAAAAAAAGAATTCTCTACTGTATCCACTTATCATTTATTTATACGCAATACCAGATGAAATAGAACGATTTTAGAAGGTATATAAAATATAATAAAATATTTTGATTGGTTGTTCCTATAGAAATAATTTGTTTTATTTGACTGATGGGGACAACAAACAATAAACTATAACAAATTCTATATATAATAGATTCAAATTAATAAAAATTAAATAGATATATTCTCTATATATTCTATATTCTCTATAGAGATAGAATTCTATAGAGAATATAGAATATGAATCAAATAAAGATATATATAGAATAAAATATATATAGAATAAAAAATATATATAGAATAGAATAAGAAACTAGAATAGAAAAAATAAAATAATAAAAAAAGTGTTCTTATTCAAAACGCCCTGTGATCTTCAACCAATTCTGTGCTTCAATATAATTACCAGGGGTAAGGGCTATAGCTTGTTTCCAATATTCAGCGGCTTGATCAAACCAAGATTCCGCAATTTCCGAATCTCCCTGTCGAATGGCCTGTTCTCCGCGGTCGGAATAGGTGAATAAATTCCTTCCCTTAGAACCGTACTTGAGAGTTTCCTGACTCATACGGCTCAACAGTCAATTCTTTTGATCTTCCATTTTTTTCTGGAGTTAACCACAAGAAAAGAGGTTAATTACATGAGTTTCAAACTTGAATTTGGATTTGGATTAATAATGTAATCCTTTTTTACAGTTTTATCTTTTTTCCTACCTTCAGAAGAATAAAGTATCGGCATTAACACTCTCATTAGAATTTTCTGAAAGGTAACTATCTCGATTTCATATATCATATACTTTCATATATGATATATCAATTTCTATAGAATCTTTGAGAAAGACTTTTCTTCATAAGAAAGAAAAGACTTACTATCTTTGGGATCTGATACTACACCGCTGCTCAAAACCTTAGGGGATCAACTTTATTACATAAGTGGATTCCTAACTCTTCTATCATGATATAAGTAAGCAGTTCTTGTTGTATTGGCCAAAAACCTTGTTAATTGATCTTTACGGTGCTTCCTCTATCAATTAGATCTTTTATCCATAGAAAAAAGTATCTAGGCATATCTATTTCTTCATATTTCGACTTCTATGAAGTTTCTTTGCTACAGCTGATAAAAATCGTTGTTTTGGACGATATATATGTAGAAAGCCTATTTATATTTATTTTCTTTTATAGTATTTATTAGTATTAGCGGATTTGCTCGTTCTTTTCTTTTTTCTTTCTATAGTGGAGATAGTCGCACGTAATGACAGATCACGGCCATATTGTTAAAAGCTTGAGGTAAGAACGGGTTTCGTTCGAGTGCCCTAAAATAGTATTCCAAAGCTTTCGTATGTTCTCCGTTACTTGTGTGGATAAGGCCTATGTTATAAAGTATATAACTTCGATCATAGGGATCAATTTCCAGTCGCATAGCCTCATAATAATTCTGTAAAGCTTCCGCATAATTTCCTTCAGATTGAGCCGACATCCGTTACGGTCGTTATTCGGTTCAAAGAATCTCCGTTCCAGAACCGTACGTGAGATTTTCATCTCATACGGCTCCTCCTTTATGTGTATAATGATAAACATACATAGAATTAAAAAAGATTACAATATTTTCATTATCAACTGAGCGGGACTAGTGTTTTTACATGAAATCTCTAGCCAACCTTCCTGTAAAAGATCTTTTCTTAACATCAAGTATGTTATTACTGGATAAATAGTAACTTCAACAATTTCTTTGTCCTCAACGCCGCTAAATTTTCCGGAATTAGTCACTTCAACAGTCTTCGATGGTTATATGGGTATCCAAAATAAGAACGAGATGGATGTTTATTGTCCCAACCATTCTTGTTAGTCCCGATCCCGATAAGAAAGGATTTTATTTTACAAAGTTTTCTCGTGTTGTTGATTCCTAAGGGTAGTGCTTCTTCCACCATGCCGCCTATTGGTACTAGTGGAGTAGGGTTGACCTAACCCCATAGGTATAGGTATAACCTTTCGCTTACTACTATAAACCTAAAATTGAAGCATATGAGGCTGCATTAATCGGGGATACACGACAGAAGGAATTAATTGTTTTATTTCACAACTTCACCTTCAACAAGCGTAGGTTTTTTTTTTCAAAATTTTTTTCTTTCTCTCCGAAGAATGTATCTTTCTCCTAAGACTGAGATCGGTAAAAAAAAAGATAATCAAATCGCACCATCTCTGTAATAAGTGAATGCCTCTTTTTCTCCCGAAGTTGTCGGAATTATTCGTAATAAGATATTGGCTACAATTGAAAAGGTCTTATCAATAAAATTTCCATTTATCCGAGATCTAGGCATAGGTAGCAATCCATTCTATAATTTCATTTTTTATCGCGTGAGAAAAGAATCCCCCAAACAAAGGAATTGTACAATATAGTACGAAATAACGTAAAAACGGGCTTATTAATCAAATT